TGCGAAATAATTGAATTCAGTGGGATATTTTATTTTATTTCATTTTTATTTGAATGCCAGGAGGCAAAATGAACAAAGTCAATGGTTTTCCCGTTTTTCCGGACCCGGCGGATGAGGGTAATGGAAAACCAGAATTAATAGACGAAGAAGAAAAAAAAGTAGAAAACGAAGAAGTAGTAGAAGAAGAAGAACTAACTGAAGAAGAATATAAAGAAGAAGAAGTATATATATAGAAGAAAAATATAAGGAATTCCTTATTAAAAATACAAAATTAATAAACTTCTTTCTACTAATCTTTTTCTTCTTAGATTTTATTTTATCTTCATTTCTGACCTTTTTGTTTTTTTTTCTTGATGAAGAAGAAGAAGAAGAAGTAGATCTAGAAGAAAAATATAATGAATTCCTTATTAAAAATACAAAATTAATAAACTTCTTTCTACGAACCTTTTTCTTCTTAGATTTTATTTTATCTTCATTTCTGACTTTTTTACTGAAGTTTTTTTTTATTAATTAATCTCCTTCTGACTTTGTTCCTCAGTTTTTTGAGTTTTAATCTTGTTCTCATTTTTTTGTTCATTTCTGTGTCCTTCGTCTTTGTCTGCGCCGTTTCTTCATCGTCTTTTGCGTTCAAAAGTTCTTTTTTTTTTTTTTTATTCAAAAGTATTCGGATTCGTTGATAATATTACCATAAAATGCTCAACTAATAAAAATTATTAGTTGAGCATTTTATGAAAGATTCTTGTAAAAAGTTTGATTAACGCCTAATTCATGTCGAGTAGACCTTGTTATTTTAAGAATTACTAATTCATGATCTGTAGGGAGAAAGTTATGTCAACACAAAGAGAGATTGTCAGACTCTCTCTTAGTAATGGCTAATGGCTGTTCGCGTGATTTACAAACAAAAACAATGAACAGTCCTGTATTTTGAAACTTCGAACGAATTGAATTCAGTGGGATATTTTATTTTCTTTAATTTTTATTTGAATGCCAGGCGGCAAAATGAACAAAGTCAATGGTTTTTACGTTTTTCCAGACCCGGATGAGGTTAATGGAAAACCAGAATTAATAGACGAAGAAGAAAAAAAAGTAGAAAACGAAGAAGTAGTAGAAGAAGAAGAACTAACTGAAGAAGAATATAAAGAAGAAGAAGTAGATATAGAAGAAAAATATAAGGAATTCCTTATTAAAAATACAAAATTAATAAACTTCTTTCTACTAACCTTTTTCTTCTTAGATTTTATTTTATCTTCATTTATGACCTTTTTACTGAAGTTTTTTTTTTAATGAATCTCTTTTTTTTTAGAAGTAATTTGGTAGAAGTAATTGTCAGAATATCTCGTAGGAATGGCTAATGGCTGGTCGCGTGATTTGCAAGCAAAAACAATGAACAGTCATGTATTTTCAAACTTCGAAAGAATTGAATTCAGTGGGATATTTCATTCACATTTTTGGACCAAGAACGCTTGCGAAAACTTTTGGATCGCCGAATTTCATTTGGTGTATCCTACTGTGTATCATTAACTCTTTCTTTAATTAGGATGCCCGGAGGGAAAATGAAAACGAACCTCCATTTTTGAGAATTGGCTGACGAATAGATCAAAGAATATTACGTATATAAAGAAAAAAACAAACCATCCAACAGTCGTGATTCATATTGACATAATAGAAGTAAGTGGATCCATTAAGTAGCCGAATTCGAAAAAAAAAAAAAAACTAATTATTTATGATCCACGACCAAACATATTGATAGGTAAAACTGCTATTTATTTGCTGAATAGTTTTTGATAAAGGACAATATTCGAAAAACTAGAAAACCCTTCTTACGTTTCCACATCAAAGTAAAGATAGTCGTATTTTGTCTTTCATTTTATGCCAGTTGGTGTTCCGAAAGTCCCATCTATGCCACTTGAACCTGATGAATCTGAAATAAAAAATCAAACAAAACCTAAACAAGGATTCCTCGAAAAATCAATCAAATTCCCCAAAAGACTAGCAGCAGAAAAAGAATTAATAGACGAAGAAGAAAAAAAAGTAGAAAACGAAGAAGTAGTAGAAAAAGTAGTAGACGAAGTATATAAAGAAGTAGAAGGATATAAAGAATTCAAATTAGTAGAAGAAAAAGTAGAAACAAAAAAAAATAAAAAAGACGGAGAAGAAGAAGAAGAAACAGAGGAGGAAGAGGAATGGGTTGACTTATAGTGCGACTTGTCAGATATATTGGCTCATATGGGATTTCCCCGTTCTCTCCCCGATTGAGAGATCCTCTATTTCGCCCAAGAAAGATTAATTGAATAATCCAAAATTTGGAGCGTGAAGTCCAATTAGATACATTTTTTAGGGGCATTCAAATTACTATTAGCCGTTCCAATAATTTATGGTTGGCTTGGTTGGACGAATAAATTGAAGTATCCAGGCTCCGTTTAAAAAAACCAATTGGTAATCTATCTACCATTCCTCCTTATATCATAAACGAATTCCTAGTTAGAAAGAAATCTTATTTGTAAATAGAAATGATCTTAAACTGTTCTGTTAATCAATCGAGTAATATGCATGAAGACCTGGAATATTTGCCGAAATGCCTGAATTGAGAAAAAAGAAGTGGTAATGGGAGTATTTGCTCTATATGTGCAAATCAAAAGCGGGTGGATCTTTACCCGGAGTAGAGTAGAAACCTAAAAAGATTCAGATTAACGAGGCCCATTTAGGAACAAGCAAATGACATCGTGATTTGAATTGGATCTCGATGAAAGACTACATCAATGAAAAGTGAATTCGATAAGTTTCATTACTTTTTTACCCGTCTTTATTTAAAATCGAATCAAAATGAGAAGTCCGAAAGAGCATTCTATGAAATCCGAAAGGGGGTTGGAATCTATACATTGATTTTTTTCGCAAAATTTTGGAACCGTATGCGTTAAAAGGCGCCTGTACGGTTCCTAAGGAATAGAATTTTACCCTAATCGAACGACTTTATCGAGACAGAGCACTTTTTTTATTCAAAGACCTGGATAAGGAGCTCGCGAATACAATTGTCGGTCTTATGGTATTTCTCAATCTAGAGGATAATACCAAAGAACAATTTTTATTTATCAACTCTCCTGGTGGATCACTAGTGTATGGAATAGCTGTGCATGATGTTAGCCGATCGGTGCGACCAGATGTACATACACTAGCCATGGGAGTAGCCGCTTCAATGGCCGCTTTCATCCTGTCCGGAGGAGCACAAACCAAACGTCTAGCATTCCCTCACGTTTGGCGCCAATGAGGTTTTATTTGAGAGAAAAAAGAAGACTATGCCTTCGCCATATGAAATATGAATAGTAAGTAATATAAGTAATAATAGCATGGCACTTTGAATTCGATATATGCAAGTTTTTGATTGTTTTTTCAAAGCATTAGATTATGTATCGAGAGAGTAGTATGAGATAAAAGGTATTTCTGATTTTTCTTAGCTATCGGGAGTCCAGTTCAGCGTCACAAACTTTTTTGCTTTCACACCGGAGATCTAGTAACAATATTTATGTTATGAACGAGTGAAAAAAAAAAAAGATTCTTTTTTCCTTAGTTTATTTAATCAAATAAAAAAGCAACTTTGGGATTGCTTAATCATAGACAAAAAATACATATATAAAGCAACGGAGCCATCATAGTAGTTTTGAACTCCCATAAAAGGAAGGGTGGTAATTTGATCATTTACTGATCGAGGTCTAATAGATCCTATTTTTATCTTTCTTTGATAGAGGGTAAGGATCAATTTGATTGTAGAGCCGTATGCAATGCACAAAAGATGCCTGTACGGTTGTTCAATTCTATCTTTTTTCTTCTTATTCTTTTTTTATCTTTCTTTCTTTTATCTTCCCTTTATCAGGCGAACTAGAAGAACCTTTTATTATATCATCAGGGTAATGATTCATCAACCAAGATGTGTTTTTCCAAAGGATAGCGCCCCGGTTGACGTAGGCATGGACGCAGAAGAAGTGACAACATTACGTAACTACGTCGTATCACATTATGCGATAAGATCGCGCAGGTCTGTATGGAGGGTAATCGACGACCTGAAAAGAAATACTTATATGACACCAACAGAGGCCCGAACTTATGGAATTGTTGATTCTATAGCGGCTGACTGGGAGGCCTATTAAATCCATGTACCCCTACTGACCGCCTTTAATAAGAGGACTCCGTTATAGGAGGAATCCGGTTAGGATAAATCTAAACCATACTCTTATGTATATGATTCAACATGCCAACTATTAACCAACTTATTAGAAATACAAGACAGCCAATCAGAAATGTCACAAAATCCCCCGCTCTTAAGAGATGCCCTCAACGTCGAGGAACGTGTACTAGGGTGTATGTGCGACGCGTTCAGATCATCAGCTAGAACAAAGGAAAGAGAAAAATTTTCCAGTATCATTGATCTTATGCCTTTCATTGTGTATGAAATTTATGGTTTCCATTGGTGTAAATCCAATCACCTCAATTTAAGAATTCTCCATTGGTAGCAAATGGTTATCCATTAAGCGGAGGAAATCTTGGTTAAAATTGAAAAACAGACCGCCCTCTTGCAAGAACGGACTAAGAGGGTCAGCTACCCAGCCAATCCTCATAATTAAATACCGTTACTGTATATGTAGATCTCGTTGTGAAAGGCCTAGTTACTGGAAAATTCATGGGTAGAGCCAAAGAATGTGAACTATACAAGTTACCAATAACATTCATTAAATAAAGTGAAAGGCTCCGGTGTATAGAGAAGACCTCACCGTTTAAGAAGTAACCATAGAAACGATGGAATCCACTCTTTCTTTAGAATTTCTATTTCTTAGTTTAATACCTACTAGAATAAAATTTCGTATTTCGAGGTGAAATGCCTAGAAAAAAGAAAAATCGTGGTCGGGAAGGTTATAGTAGCCAAAGCCATTGGAATTTTGACTTTGTCCATTGGAAACCCGTTTTGTTATTAATGGTCAGAAAAAACAAAAATTATATTGATAGGAGGAACAATGCCTTTTAACTGGTTACTCAAGATAGTCAATTCGGCAGTTTGCGTGGGCCTGGATTATGGTCAGAAAAAACAAAAATTATATTTATGGAAAAACAAAAATTATATTCATAGGAGGAAAAATGCCTTTTAACTGGTTACTCAAGATAGTCAATTCGGCAGTTTGCGTGGGCCTATATTATGGTCTGATCAATACATTATCGATTAGACCGTCTTTTTTTTTACTTTTCGTCGACGAGCCTGAGAAGAAGTTAGCAGTAATAAATGGTTTGATTCTGGCACAGCTCGTGAGGTTCCTATCCATCTATAATGCGCCTCTCCATCGACTATTGTGTATACCGCATGCAATAGCGAATTTCTTTATACCCTATCTTTGGTTTTATTTTTTATTGGACAATTTTCACCCTTCTTTCACTATAAGTGAAAGCAGCACTTTCAGCCTTTTCCTGAATAGTTTCATTTTTCAATTATCCAACCAGATGATTTTCCCAAGTTCACTGTTCGCCAGATTAGGCCACATTTATCTGTTTCGATGCAAGAACAAGCTGGATTTTCTAACGGGTAGTTTTGTTGGTTGGTCAATTGGTCAAATTTTGTTATTTTTATTCTTGCAAAGATTATGCGCCTTGATATATAAATATCGTTTGAGGAGCGATCAGAATAAACTTGTGGCAAAATGGAATAAGTACATTACTAAGTACCTTGGGGAAGAATTTATGGCCTTTTTGGCCCAACGTGTGTCAGAATTTTTTAAGTACTGTAATAAGTACAGTAATAAGATTTATGAGTACCTTGCTAAACACCTTGGGTACGAGTTTACGTACATCGTGCGAGACTGCGAGTGGTTTGTGTCAGAAATGCAATACTTACTTCTGGTAGAGTTAATGAGAAATCGGGGTCGGTTAATTACTATTTTTTTATTTGTTATGGTGCTCGGCGATTCATCTCGAAGGCAGGTACCGCAGAATCAGCTTTGGTCATTCGAGAGAGAAGGCATACAAACAATGACACCCGACAATCTAAAGAGGCAAATACAAAACTCTTACGCTTTCATCGGGGTGGAAAATAATCCCATCGGGTTAGACCCTAATCCGACGACGATAAATAAAAAAACAAAAATGGAATTGGAAGAACGGCTCCCTTCTTCGAAGGACTGGGAGGACTGGCAGGACTTGAAGGGCTGGCGAGTGGATCAGGGGGATGTCTTTCTGAATGGCGGTGAAGTTGAAAACAAATTGGCTAAAGAAATGTACATTGAACAAAAGGCGCTGAACTTCTTCTCGCATAAACACTGGGTTCGCCCATTACGATACATAAGAAATACGTTGTTTACGGCAGCTCCACAAGAGTGCGACTCACAATATTTTTTTGATACATGCCGAAGCGATGGAAAAGAAAGAATAGCTTTTACATATCTTCCTGCTTTGTCTTTTTTAAAGGAAATACTGAAAACGATCAGGATATCTTCATCCACAGTAGAAAAACCCTCCTTTGATAAACTAGACAAAAATTGGCTGAAAAAGAACAACAAAAAAAAAAAAAACTTAAATAATGAGTTAAAAAAGAGAATTGAGGCCCTAGACGCGGGATTTCTTTTTCGAGATATACTCGAAAAAAGGACTCGGGTTTGTACTGATCAAACTGAAAAAACCTGCCTACCACCAAATCTTGATCCTTTGTTGACTGGGCCCCGTCGTCGAAGAATCAAGGAGCTGTCTCTGGACTTTACCAAACCCGCGGTTGACATTGAAAAAATCCAAAAAGAACAGATAAGCGAAACAAGCGAAACGATAAGCGAAACAAGCAAACCGATAAGCGAAACAAGCAAACCGATAAGCGAAACAAGCGAACCGATAAGCGAAACAAGCGAACCGATAAGCGAAACAAGCGAACCGATAAGCGAAACAAGCGAACCGATAAGCGAAACAAGCGAACCGATAAGCGAAACAAGCGAACCGATAAGCGAAACAAGCGAACCGATAAGCGAAACAAGCGAAACGATTCAACTAGGCGAAACTACTATCAAGGTTATTCCACGCAGTAATCTAATAAAAGACCTAGCGGTAGAGGATCCTATTATCACAGTGAATCCAGTTGACGCCCTCTTCGAGTACCTCAATAATGAAGTGAAGAAAGAATGGAATAATAAAATATATAAAGAGGAAAGAGAGAAAGAGAACAAAACAGATAAAGCTCGGAGAAGAAAAAAGATTTTAACGCGTTTATATGGTAAATATTTAGACTCTCAAGCTCGTAGGAGAAAAAAGAGTAAAACTTTAAAATCTCGCGGAAGAAAGATTCTTGGACCTTCCCAACCTAAACGTAGAAAATTCGTGGATGTAAATCGCATTATTGATACTTTTATTCCAGGTTACGTTCCCCAGTCCCCAAAATATGAACTGACAAGGCAAGAGCTAGTAACCAGAGAACAACTAAGAAAAACAAAATTTGATTCGAATCCTTTTTTCAAATTATTTCATGTTAAAAGGGATTGGGAAAAGCAAAAAAAAAAGAACGAAAAGCTAATGAAGTTCGAACAAGAACTTTTGAACGCAAAAGTGGGTAAAAAAGTCCCTCGATGGCGCTTTCTATTAGTCACAAGGTTAGAGAAGGTTTCAAACTTCCATAATGAAATCATTCCTCATAAGCCGGAGCACGACGACGACGAGCACGACTATGAGATTTTCTCAAGAGACTTTAGAGAAATTAATGACGATGAAGAAATGGGGCCCAAGAAGAAGAAGGAGAAGGAGACAGAAATTGATGAAGACGGAAGTAGCGCGAGCAAGGCGAAGAAGGAGATAGGTACTCAAAAAAATGATAATAAGATTGATGCTAATACTCAAAAAAATGATAATGAGATTGATGCTAATACTCAACAAAATGATAATGAGATTGATGAAAAGACTCAAAAAAATGATAAAAAGACTAAGACTCAAAAAACTGAGGAAGAGATTGAGGAGGAGATTCTGAATACTCATCCAATTTTTACACAAACTTTAGCTACCGATCCAGAAACAGGGAAGAACCAGCTTGAGTGGACCGTGATGTTTACCACCAATAGGCGCACTCCGGAGGCGGATATAATCAAAGGTTCTATCAGCGGGCTACGGCGTAAACGCATCTGTTTAAGATGGGTTGACTCTTTTTTGCATTCCCCTCTTTTTTATCACTTCAGAACAAGTAGACTAGATATTTATTTCAAGTTTAGCCACGTGAAGGGCCTTGTTAAAAAATTGATAGATAGGTTTAAAAGCAAAAAAGAAAGCAAAAAAGAAAGCAAAAAAGAAAGCAAAAAAGAAAGCAAAAAAGAAAGCAAAAAAGAAAGCAAAAAAGAAAGCAAAAAAGAAAGCAAAAAAGAAAGCAAAAAAGAAAGCAAAAAAGGGAAAAAAAGGAAAGAAAGGGAAAAAAGGAAAGAAGGGGGAGAACTGGACAGACTGAGAAGAAAGCTACTAAGGGCAAGCAAAAACTTACTAAAAAGGATACCATGGCAACAACAGACAGAGTCGCGTCCAGCTAATCCGGAGCACAGGTTAGAGCATGACTTGTGGAATGGAATATACGTATGGGAAGATAGCTTGGATAATGGGCTCGGAATACGAAGTATTTTTGTAGTTTTTTTTTCACGTTTTAGAAAATATGTTGCATTGCCTTCAGTGATAATCTTGAAAAATCTTGGCCGTTTGTTATTAGCGCAAAAGCCCGAGTGGTCCGAGGATTTCGAGGACTGGAAAGACGAGGTTCATATAATAACCAACCATCAGGGTATTAATATAATCGAGGCAACACTGTGGAATTGGCCGGAGGAGTGGTGGGACGATGGTTTTCAGATCAAAGTTCTTCGTCCTCTTGCTTTGAGACCTTGGCACCTAAAGGTTGATCAGCAGGAGATCATGAGGGAATACAACGAAAAACATCAACATCTTTATATAATGCCTGGCGCGTGGACACTAGCTGCGCATCCGTTTGGTTTGCCGGTAAACCAAAAGTCCTTGGAATTGTTTTTTTCGCCCATTTGGGACAAACTAAAGCCAATAGTTGACCCATTTTTGATCTTCCTAAGAGGGTCTTCTACCTTTTTTTTAGTTCTAATAAAAGGTATAATAAAATTGATAATAAAATGTATCAAGGTTATAATCAAATTGATAATCAAATTGATAATGAAATCTATGAAGGTTATAAGAAAATGGAACAAGGATAGAAGAAAAAGAGTAGATGAATCGAGTGAAACTAAAAAAGAAAAAGATTCTATAATCAGCAATGAGATAATTCAGGAATCATTTAATCAAATTCAATCTACAGCTTTGCCAAATTCAGAAGAACAAATACAAAATCTGATTGATAGAACAAACACAATAAAAAAAAAAATAGAAATAATTAGAAAAGAAAAAATAAAACTCACTCCCGGACTAAATAAAAATGGAGAATCACCAAAAAATATTTGGAAAAGTGTAAAAAGAAGAACGGTTCGATTAAGAAATAAATTTCATTCTTTTCAAAACTGTTTGATTGAAAAAATATACCAAATATGCCTAGATATCGTTCTATGTATCATTAAAAAAATTTTGGCTAAAGACCATCCTGAAATAACTGAAAAAAGAAGTTTTAATAAGAATTTTCTGAAACTTTTTTTATCGCCAGATTTATCTTCCCTGTCACAAGTATATGTATTTTACAAATTAGCACAAAGCCAAATTAGTGATAAGTTAAGATCTGTTCTTAAATACCGCGGAACGTCTTTTTTTCTTAAGACTGCAATAAAGGAGTCTTTTGAAAGACAAGGAATCTTTCATTCCGAATTAACGAATAAGAAACTTCGAAATTTTCGAACGAATCCATGGAAAAACTGGTTAAGAGGTCTGCCTCACTACACTTTATCTAAGAGGAGATGGTCTGAATTAAAAGCTCGATGTAAAAAGGCAACGCTATTGAAATATTTGAAATCTTTCAATTATTTCAATCGACATAGGCCTAAAAAGAAAGAACAAAATGTAGATT